AAAGTGATATCCATATAGATATCAATATATCACTTGTGACTTTCTTTGTTTTTGTTACAAAACACTAATTTGAATCTAAAATTGAAATGATTAAAATGAAATCATAAGAAGGAATATGTAAGCTACCCACTTGATTTCCATGGGATTGTAGTTCAATTGGTCAGAGCACCGCCCTGTCAAGGCGGAAGCTGCGGGTTCGAGCCCCGTCAGTCCCGGCGGATTCAATAAAAAAAAAAAAAAGACATAAACTCCCCTTTTTGTTTCTGGGCAAGGGGATCAAAATGGTTTACGTTATCTTTTTTTTTTATTTTTCTTTTTTCATCAAGCAAAAGAAAGGGGTATTTCCATAGCACCAATTGATGGTAGAGAGACATATGTAAATTAGTATAATTATAATTATTGAGAGCATTCAACACTTCAAGAACGAGATACTGTACGGGGTTTCTTCTTTTTGTCAATTAAAACTCGTGTAGGAAAATGAAATAGGATAGCGTATAATACGTTTGCCAAGAGTACCTATATATACTTTTGTTTCTATGAAGTCAAGGAAGTGAAAATAGTTCGAATCCAACCAAGGAAAGAGGATATTTAAAAAATAAAGATAAAATTAGTCTTCCCTAATGAATATGCTCTTTTTAACGATTAGAGTCGATGTCGAAGAAAAACTCGTAAGAAAATTTAAATAGTTAATTTTTTAGAATATTTTAGTTTTTTTACCGGGACTCGTCTTTATCACATTCCCTTTGTTTTCCAAAAATATCATAGATCCTTACAAAATTTTTTAAATTTCAAATTGAAATTTCGTACTTGTTTTCTCTATTTGATTTCTGTTGTTTATTTAAGGTTCTTTAGAAACTCTTTTTGTAAACAATCGAAGTAGAAAAGGTTTTTTATGATATTTCATTAGATGATTGTACAAGGAAAGTAAAGTACTAGGTTGTAGAAACGAAAGCGGGGAAAAAGAATCATAAATAAATATTTTTTGATTGGATCAGGAATCTCATTATGTATTCGGTGTGGATAAAAGATCTTCCTATGTTATACTATTAAATTCTTGACGATGAATCGATTTTATAGCTCCGATATTGTTATTCATGATATTTCTTTCATTCAATATCATCGAAATCTAATTCATCTGAGTGAGTTTACAAGCGAAAGATTTCTCATCTCTATGGGATTAAATCCCGAGATATTCCAAAGAAAAAAAATAAAAAATAAACGATTAAATTATGGAAGTCAATATTCTTGCATTTATTGCTACTGCACTCTTCATTCTCGTTCCTACTGCTTTTTTGCTTATAATTTACGTAAAAACGGTTAGTCAAAATAATTAATTTGAATACAATTTGACTATCAATGAAAAAAAAGGATGTCAATTTCTCGTCTTAAATGAAAGGAATGCATTAGACTCAGTAGTATCCTAAGGGGCCCGCTAGTATGGTAGAAAGAGATCTCTTTCTACCGTACTAGCCATTATGGTTATTGTAATGTATAAAGATACAAGTGAAATATCTTAATATAAAGGAATCCACCGATATCTCTCTTTTTCTTTATAAATGTAAATATAAATGAAATAGAATATGAAATGTATGTACATAACTTTCTCAATTTCATTTATTTGTTTGATCCATTTAATACGGATAATCCGAATTCGATGGAAACTTCTTGAGATTTCGAAAAGGGGTTACCCCATGAATGGTTAACGGTGTAAACCCTGATATAAAAATATAAAATGAGTCAATAAAACAAAACATAAATCCAATTTCTAAAAAAAATCTTAAAAAAATTGCCGGCCGGTCTAGAAAACTAAAACAATTGATACAGGTTGATAGAGTTTGATTATTATCGCAATTAGGAGTACTTCTAGAGTCCACTTCTTCCCCACACTACGAGAGAGAGGGAAAATGTAAAAACTACCATTAAACCAGCCCATGCGAGACTTACTATATCCATGTGAATTCTGTCCCCTATTTCTATGAATATGAAGAAACTTTTCCATTGTTGTTCACTAATAATAGTGAAATCACTGGTGCAGAGTCAAAAAAAGGGAGAGGTATTTGGTCACCATTGATGAACTACTCCAAAAAATCCACTTATCTTATAATGAGTTATTCTTAATTATAGAATTTCTAGTAGAATCGACAAGATGTAAACACAAGTAAACAGACACTTTTCGAAGTATCCAAGGAATCTGACTCACATGTAGAAAGAATAATATTTTTTCTTTCTTTTATCGTTTTTTATTTTTGGAAGTAAAACGAAAGGCAATTCTTCATCTAATGTTGATTGAATGTCTGAGCATTCTGAGACTTTCATGAGTCTGTATCCAAAGTATCTTAGGTCCTTTCCAAAACTATTAATTTAATTCCCTCTCTGCCTATCCAATCTAATGGATTTCCCTCCACTGCTTTTAGTTTTCCTCGAATCTGATAGGCAAAACTTTAGGTTAGAGAATAGAACCTCGAGAGCCAGGGGCTTAGAATCACGAAAAGAAAGTATCAAGAGTCTTTTCCTACGTTTGTTATAGTTTTATAACAGGAGATTTCAAGTCTGTTGTTGAGGCGGCACCCGGATTTGAACTGGGGAAAAAGGATTTGCAGTCCCCCGCCTTACCACTCGGCCATGCCGCCAAAACGATAGAAACTAGATTCAAAGTTTCTCTTTTTTTTTTTCAACTCCGAAAAAAAAATATAGATTTTCAGTCACAAAATATAGAATCTAGTACAAATCAGAACCATTAACTATTGACTGTAAATTCATGACCTTTTTTGAATTCAAATCTACATTTTTTTATTTCTAATAATATAAGAAAATCATTAGAAATAGATTTATAACTAATCTATATTAAGTTTTTTCAATTAAAAAGAAATCTTCTTCAATTTCAATTATAACAGTAATGATGAGTATATGTAAACCCCAGAATCAGAACATACGTTACGTTGTTTATAAGCTATAGCTCTATAATGGGGTATTTTATCTCTCTAGGGATGCTTTTGAAGGGTAATTCTCAATAAATTTTTGTATTTTAATTTTTCATTGAATACATTGAAAAGAAAATTGAATTTTTGGTAGAGCACAGCATGTGCTGTCCCAAATAGAACTGTACCACAATAAAAGAAGAAAAAGAGACATATATATATATCTGTGCATTCTTTTTTATTTTAATAATAATAAAAATTAATAAATAAAAAAACCCACGTTTTCTTACCTACTTCAATTCAATGATATTCTAAATATTCTATTCAAAATAGGTAAAAATAAATCTTTTTTCTGCAAATATTTTTTTGAACAATGAAATACAAATACATGAAAAAGTAAAGTGGTTAAAAAAGAAGTTTTCTATTTATTATATGTTTATCTGCTCGAACAGATCCAATCATGAATACAGTTTTTTATGGTATGCAATCGAATTGGAATATGTAATATCATAGGTGAAAATGAAATTACTTTTTTTTTCTAGTCTTTACAAAACTCCATAAGTTCCAGTGGTATTTCTCAATTCTGTTCCATTTGGATCTCTTTCTTATAAAAAAATTCCAATTGAATCTAGTCTCCGTTCATACGTATTTCATACATTCCATATATCTTGGAGTTGGATAAAATTTCATGTGATTCAGTAAACAGAATAGAAATTCCATTATTGCTAGATCGAATTCTATGGATATGATTCGGTGAAGAATGAGAGATGGGATGGGATTTTTTCAATAAACGGATAAATGGGAAATTCAAAAAAGATGCTCGGGGATGGAAAAGAGGGAACATCTACAATACCCGGATTTAATCAGATACAATTTGAAGGGTTTTATCGGTTTATTGATCAGGGTTTAATAGAAGAACTTTCTAAATTTCCAAAAATTGAAGATATAGATCACGAAATTGAATTTCAATTATTTGTGGAAACATATCAATTGGTAGAACCTCTGATAAAAGAACGAGATGCTGTCTATGAATCACTTACATATTCTTCTGAATTATATGTCTCCGCGGGATTAATTTGGAAAACCAGTAGGAATATGCAAGAACAAAGAATTTTTATTGGAAACATTCCTTTAATGAATTCCCTTGGAACTTCTATAGTAAACGGAATATACAGAGTTGTGATCAATCAAATATTACAAAGTCCTGGTATCTATTACCAGTCAGAATTGGATCATAACGGGATTTCGGTCTATACCGGCACCATAATATCAGATTGGGGGGGCAGGCTAGAATTAGAGATTGATAAAAAAGCAAGAATATGGGCTCGTGTGAGTAGGAAACAGAAAATATCTATTCTAGTTCTATCATCAGCTATGGGTTCGAATCTAAGAGAAATTCTAGAGAATGTTTGCTACCCTGAAATTTTCTTATCTTTCTTGACCGATAAGGAGAAAAAAAAAATTGGGTCAAAAGAAAATGCTATTTTGGAGTTTTATCAACAATTTTCTTGTGTAGGTGGGGATCCAATATTTTCTGAATCCTTATGTAAGGAATTACAAAAAAAATTCTTTCACCAAAGGTGTGAATTGGGAAGGATTGGTCGCCGAAATATTAACTGGAGACTGAATCTTAATATACCTCAGAACAATATATTTTTGTTACCACGAGATATATTAGCAGCTGCCGATCATTTGATTGGGATGAAATTTGGAATGGGTACACTTGATGATATGAATCATTTGAAAAATAAACGTATTCGCTCTGTAGCGGATCTTTTACAAGACCAGCTCGGGTTAGCTCTGGCTCGTTTAGAAAATGTAGTTAAGGGAACTATAGGCGGAGCAATTAGGCATAAATTGATACCTACTCCTCAGAATTTGGTAACTTCAACTCCGCTAACAACTACTTATGAATCCTTTTTCGGATTACACCCATTATCTCAAGTTTTGGATCGAACTAATCCATTGACACAAATCGTTCATGGGAGAAAGTTGAGTTATTTGGGCCCTGGCGGATTAACAGGGCGAACTGCTAATTTTCGGATACGAGATATCCATCCTAGTCACTACGGGCGTATTTGC